TCTATATTTAGTATTTTTTATTAGCTTTACTTTATTAGTTCTATTCTATACTGTATCCATATCATTTATCCCTATGAGATACCGTACAAAATATAATGCAGAAGGAAGAGATATAATGAAATTCTTGATTAGATCTTCTCATAGGAACGATCTATTTTATTTGATTGATGGATCCAACAACCAAACCTATTTTTTTTTAATTCATTAAAAAAGAGAGTGGTTTTATTCGAAGCGCTTCGTGATTTTCAACCAATTATGTGCTTCAATATAATTACCTGGAGTAAGCGCTATAGCTTGTTTCCAATACTCAGCAGCTTGATCGGACCAAGCTTCCGCAATTTCAGAATCACCCTGTAGAATGGCCTGTTCTCCCCGGTCGGAATAGGTGGTTCCTTCCCTTAGAACCGTACTTGAGAGTTTCCTATCTCATACGGCTCAAAAATCGATTCTTTTTGTGTCCTATCTTAATCTACCCTATGCTAACTGAATTAGATTTCTCATAAACCTATCCCATTTTTTCTTGGGTTAACCAGAAGAAGTTAATTACATAAGTTTCAAACCCTAATTTTGATCAATAATCAGAATCAGTTTGATCTTTTCTCCCACCTTCAGAAGAATGAAGCATAGGTATCCCCACAATATCGTTAGAATTTTCTGAAAGGTAACTATCTCGGTTTCATATATGGAATTCATATAGAATCTTTGAAAAAGACTTTTTTCCATAAGAAAAAAGAACTTACTATCTTTGGGATCTGATGCTACACCGCTGCTCAATACCTTAGTGGATCGACTCTATTACATAAGTTGATTCCTAACTTTTGTCCCATATCATGACATAAGTAAGCAGTTCTTAACTGTATCGACTCAATAGCTCGCTAATTGATCTTTACGGTGCTTTCTCTATCAATTGGATCCTTTATCCATAGAATATAGTATATAGGCTGCACTCATTTTTTTTTTCTTCCTATTTTGGTTCTCGTGAAGTCTCTTTCCTTGCTACAGCTGATAAAAATCGTTGCTTTGGACGATGCATTATGTAGAAAGCCTATTTTTTCTAGTATTTACTAGCCAATTTGATCTTTGCTTTTTTTCCTTATTTCTATAGTGGAGATAGTCGCACGTAATGACAGATCACGGCCATATTGTTAAAAGCTTGTGGTAAGAATGGGTTTCGTTCTAGTGCCCGGAAATAATATTCCAAAGCCTTTGTATGCTCTCCATTGCTTGTGTGTATAAGGCCTATGTTATAGAGTATATAACTTCGATCATAGGGATCAATTTCTGGTCGCGTAGCTTCATAATAATTCTGTAAAGCTTCCGCATAATTTCCTTCGGATTGAGCCAACATCCGTTACGGTCGTTCATTCTATTCAAAAAATCTCCGTTCCAGAACCGTACATGAGATTTTCATCTCATACGGCTCCTCCCTTCTGCGCATAGTACTAAGGGGAATAATCCATAGAATAAAAATTGAACTATTCTCATCTCATTATGAACTGAAAGGAACTAGTATTTTTACAAGAAATCTCTAGCCAGCCTTCCCGCAAGAGGTTTTTTCTTAACACCAATCATATTAGTGTTAGATATAAATGGTAACTCCAACAATTTCTTTGTTCTCAACGCCTTCTATTTCCAGGAATTAGTCACTTCAACGATCTTTGATGGTTATACGGGTATCCAAAGTACAAACGAGATGGATGTTTGTTGTCCCAACCATTCTTGTTAGTCCCGATACCGATAAGGAAAGGGGGAATTTATAACAAAGTTTTTGTGTTGTTGATTCCTAGGTGTAGTGCTTTTTCCCTTATGCCGTCTATTGGTACTAATGTAGTGTAGGATTGACCCGCAGTACAGAACCCATAGGTGTAACCTTTCGCTCAATACTCAAATCAACAATTGAAACATCTGAGGCTGCATCAATCGAGGATACACGATAGAAGGAATTGTTCTATCTCCAAACTTCACCTTCACCGAGCGTAGGTTTATTTCAAGAATTTCGTTCTTTCTATACCGAACCGCGTCTCTTTCTCGTAAGACTGAGGTGAGGGCTAAAAAAAACAAGAAAAAAGAATCAAATCGCACCATCTCTGTAATAGGTAAATGCCTTTTTTTCTCCTGAAGTTGTCGGAATTATTCGTAATAAGATATTGGCTACAATTGAAGAGGTCTTATCAATAAAATTTCCATTTATATGAGATCTAGGCATAATTAGCAATCCATTCTAGAATTCTTTTCATTACCCCTCGGGGAAAATGATCCCACAAACAAAGCAAAGGAATTATACAGTACGAAATAACATAAAAACAGACTAATTTTATTCTAATAAATAGATATTAAATAGATATGGGCTTTCCACTTAAATTGTCCCCTTTTGTTTGGGAAAGATATGAGATATTGGAATCAGATTGATTTCATTCCCATTTTTGTAGTATACCAATGAGCGGAACTATTACTATTTCATCTAAGTTAAATAACCAAGGACTTTTTTTACTACAGATTC